ATCTCTTCCTTCTCCGAGCTCGGGTTATGGAAGAAGGAACCGAGAAGGAGGTATCAGCAACAACTGGTTTTCTTGCGGGACAGCTCATGATGTTCATATCGATCTATTATGCGCCTCTGCATCTAGCATTGGGTAGACCTCATACAATAACTGTCCTAGTTCTACCGTATCTTTTGTTTCATTTCTTCTGGAACAATCATAAAAACTTTTTTGATTATGGATCTACTACCAGAAATTCAATGCGTAATCTAAGCATTCAATGTGTATTCCTGAATAATCTAATTTTTCAATTATTCAACCATTTCATTTTACCAAGTTCCACGTTAGCCAGATTAGTCAACATTTATATGTTTCGATGCAACAACAAGATTTTATTTTTAACAAGTAGTTTTGTTGGTTGGTTAATTGGTCACATTTTATTCATGAAATGGGTTGGATTGGTATTATTCTGGATACGGCAAAATCATTCTATTCGATCTAATAAGTATCTTGTGTCAGAATTGAGAAATTCTATGGCTCGAATCTTTAGTATTCTCTTATTTATCACCTGTGTTTACTATTTAGGCAGAATGCCGTCGCCTATTGTCACTAAGAAACTGAAAGAGAAAGAAACCTCAGAAACGGAAGAAAGCGATGTAGAAACAACTTACGAAATGAAGGAGACTAAACAGGAACAAGAGGGATCCACCGAAGAAAACCTTTGTTCGGAAGAAAAGGAGGATCTGGACAAAATAGATGAAACGGAAGAGATCCGAGTGAATGGAAAGGAAAAAACAAAGGATGAATTTCACTTGAAAGAGGCACGCTATCAAGATAGCCCAGTTTACGAAGATTCTGATCTGGAGACCCATCAAGAAAATTGGGAATTGGGAAGACTGAAAGAAGAGAAAAAGAAAATAATGAATAAAAAGATTGACACATAATAAAAATACAAGAATAAATAAGATGAGATTCGTCCACCTCCCATATATTTTATTCCTTCGCCCATAAAGAAACTTGCAACGCCAATCCCATTTAGAATTCCATCAATTATATATTTATCAAAAAACTGAGTTAGCTCGGCTAACCCTCTTATACTCATGGTGAAAATCCCAGTATAAAAAATATCTATATAACCACGATTATATGACCAATTGTATATCATACCTTTTATTTTGTCCAGAATAATTCTTTTAGGACCTCTTTTGAAAAAGAAATTAATTAAGCCCAAATTTTTGAAAGATGAATAAATAGATCCATAAAAAATAGATGCTATAAATAGTCCGAAAAGAGCTATACTTACTGAAAAAAAAGCATTTGAAAAAAATCCATACCAATCCTCAGAAGAATTCAATTTCTGATGAAAAAGGGTTGTCGATGGAGTTAACCATTTCGATAATAGATCCAAATCTATTACTCCTCCGTTAAAAGAAATTCCTATTGATCCAATGAACAAAGTTAATAGTACTAATATAAGGAGAGGAAATAACATAGTATTGCTCGATTCGTGAGGATACATATAAGTGTATCTATTTCTAAAGTAAGTACTAAAGTCTCGTATCTTACTTCTTACATTCTCGTCAATTTTAGATATATTTTTTGAAAAAAAACAAACCTTATTCTTATTCATTTTTGAAAAAAAGAAATTACTATTGACTTTCTTAAGTGTCCCTTTTCCCCATAGAGATATTGAATAAAACGAGCTATTTTTTGTACTACTAAGACTACTATAATCTTGAAAATGAATGCGCAAATACCCATCAAAGGTAAGTAAATACATCCTAAACATATAAAATGCGGTTAATCCTGTTGTGAACCAAGCTATTAGTGCGAAAATTGGTGAGTACAACCAACTATCGTGAAGAATTTCATCTTTGGACCAAAAACAAGCAAGAGGTGGAATACCACAAAGAGAAAGTGTACCTAAAAAAAAAGTAATTTTTGTAATTGGAACATATTTTGTTAAACCTCCCATAAGAACCATATTCTGACTTTTCTCTGGTGAATATCCAACAATAGGTTCCATTGAATGAATAATGGATCCGGATCCCAAAAACAATAAAGCTTTAGAATAGGCATGGGTGATCAAATGAAATAAAGCAGCTCGATAAGAACCTATGCCTAGAGCTAACATAATATAACCCAATTGAGACATTGTAGAATAAGCTAAACTTCTTTTAATGTCTCTTTGGGCAAGAGCTAAAGTAGCTCCTAAAAAGACTGTTATTATACCTACTAAACAAATGAGATTCATTATGTAAGGTATAACTATGAAAAGAGGAAGAAGCCGAGCTACAAGAAAAATCCCTGCTGCTACCATAGTAGCAGCGTGTATAAGAGCCGAAATAGGAGTGGGGCCTTCCATGGCATCAGGTAACCATACGTGAAGGGGGAATTGTGCGGATTTAGCAACTGCACCGACAAATAATAAAAAGGCACATAAAGTAGCAAATAAAGAATTGACCCCATTATTATGGATCAAGGTATTCACTATTTGGAACAAATCCCGAAATTCGAAACTACCAGTTATCCAATAAAATCCTAAGGTCCCTAATAATAAACCAAAATCTCCTATACGATTAGTTACAAAAGCTTTTTGACAAGCACTTGCTGCAACGGGTCGTGTGAACCAAAAACCTATCAATAAATACGAACACATTCCCACTAGTTCCCAAAAAATATAAATTTGTATCAAATTGGAACTAGTAACTAATCCCAACATTGAAGCATTGGAAAAACTCATATGAGCAAAAAATCTCAAATATCCTTGGTCATGAGACATATAATTGTCACTATAAATAAAAACCAGGATTCCAACAGTAGTAATTAGTATTGACATAATAGAAGTAAGTGGATCGATCAAGTGTCCGAACTCTAATAAAAAATCATTATTGATGGTCCAAGACCATAGATATTGATAGGTCAAACTTCCATTTATTTGCTGAATAGACAGATTAGCCGAAAACCACATAGCTATACTTAGTAGTAAAACACTTAGGAAAGCCCACATACGACGAAGATCTTTTGTTGCTGTCGGAATAAGTAGAAGTCCAAATCCTATTGACATAGTAACTGGGAGCGGAAAAAGGGGTATTATCCATGCATATTTATATGTATATTCCATAAGAAACCAAATTGTTCTTTTTTCTTATAATTGTTTCCAATTCACCAATTCTGATCTCTTTCGAAAAGAACAAAACAATAAGAAAAAAATATGAAAAAGATCAAATACAAAAATACAAATATTGGAATTATGACTTTTTGTTTTATTAAATATTTTAAATATTTTAAATAAAAGTTGCAATAGGTTGGTCATATATCAAATAATATGACCAAATAATTAGTCAAGTTTATTACTTAGTTATTAGTTTATTACTTAGTTATTAATTAACTTAAAACTCTAGAAAAGAAATATATTTTTGAAATAATATAATAATATGACATCATATGAGATTTTGAATAATTGGATTTTCCCTTTACATTATATTCTAATTATGTAAAATGTAAAATTATGTAATTTATAGATATATGATATATTTTTGATATATTTTTAGATTTAAGATAGATTTATTCTATTTATATTAAAGTTCAGTTACAGATTTATTTATCTCTTTCTATTTTTATATTTTTCTTTTCTTATTTCTTTTCTTTTATTCTTTTTTTTCTATTTGTATGTTATGATATTATTGAATTGAGGAAATTTTTAAATTTATGGAATTAAGTATAGATAATGACTAATAAAAAGTAATTTATTTTAAACAATATATGTCTTTCACATACAACGATAAAAAGGAGTCACCTACCTTTTGAATGGCAGTTCCAAAAAAACGTACTTCTATGTCAAAAAAGCATATTCGTAGAAATCTTTGGAAAAAAAAAGGATCTTTAGAGGCAGTAAAAGCTTTTTCTTTAGCTAAATCTATTTCCACTGGACAGTCAAAAAGTTTTTTTGTGCGACAAAAAAAAGTCTTGGAAAAATCTTAATTGACATGTTTCAAAGAACTTCCAAATTTCCATTTTTGAATTGGAAGACAAACGATTCAATTTTACTAATGTATTGTATTTGTATTTCACTTCTCCTTATTAGTTAGAGCTAGGTAATATAAAAAATAAGAATCTTTCTTTCTACTTGATTCAAAGTACTCAGTATTGTGTATTTTATTTTTTTTATCATTTTTTTTCTATTTTTTATAGTCTTTCTATATTTCTATTTCTATTAGAATTTCTATTATATTCTATTTATCGAAATTTATATTGATTGATATTGAATTCGTGAGATGATTTTTTCTTTCCTATGAATTGTGCTTTTCAAAATAGAAAAGCACAATTACGATAGACAAAGAAAAATCTGAATATTTCATTATACTTTATACTAAGGTGTTGGGTCTCAAAATCGTTATTAGAAAAAAAATTATGAATTTTATAATCCGACTGAGAACGAAGCTTTTGAGTTCTGACTGTTCTGGATAAACAAGAGCTAGGTTTCTAGTACGGAAAAGTTGATTATTAAAACTGAACTTACGAAGATGAAGATACTAATTAAGTATTATTGATATTGAACATTTCCATATGAATAGAAATGCATCTTTATTCATTGTTTCCTAAATTATATTGAATATAGAATATAGACAATTCAACATTAATTTCCTATTATTATTTAAGGTAAGCCGCCATGGTGAAATTGGTAGACACGCTGCTCTTAGGAAGCAGTGCTAGAGCATCTCGGTTCGAGTCCGAGTGGCGGCATAAATAATTATTAATATTAATAATATAGACACAATAGATCTAATAGAATCTAAGATATTTAAAATATTATATTTTAATTTTAGATTTTATTTAATCCTCTCCCCAATTTTAATTATTTAAAAGGGACTCTTCTTTATGATATTTGCGACCTTAGAACATATATTAACTCATATTTCCTTTTCGATCATCTCAATTGTGATTATAATTCATTTGATGAACTTATTAGTTGACGAAATTGAAGGATTACGTAATTCGTCAGAAAAAGGGATGATAGCTACTTTTTTCTCTATAACAGGGTTTTTAGTTATTCGTTGGATTTCTTCGGAACATTTTCCCTTAAGTAATTTATACGAATCATTAATCTTCCTTTCATGGAGTTTATCCATTATTCATATGATTCCGTATCTTGGGAATCATAAAAATGATTTAAGCGCAATAACTGCACCAAGTGCCATTTTTACCCAAGGTTTCGCCACGTCAGGTCTTTCAAATGAAATGCATCAACCCGCAATATTAGTACCCGCTCTACAATCTCAGTGGTTAATGATGCATGTCAGTATGATGCTATTGAGCTATGCAGCTCTTTTATGCGGATCATTATTATCAATTGCTCTTATAGTGATTACATTTCAAAAAAAAATCGATTTTTTCAAGAATTTTTTAAGTTTAAGGAAGTCGTTTTTCTTTGGTAATATGGAATATTTGAACGAAAAAGGAAGTGTATTAAAAAAGACTTTTTTCCTCTCAGTTCAAAATTTTTACAAATATCAATTAATTCAGCGTTTAGATTATTGGAGTTATCGTGTCATTAGTTTAGGGTTTACCTTTTTAACCATAGGCATTCTTTCTGGAGCAGTATGGGCTAATGAAGCATGGGGTTCTTATTGGAATTGGGACCCTAAGGAAACTTGGGCATTTATTACTTGGACCATATTTGCAATTTATTTACATACTAGAACAAATTCAAAATTGCAAGATCAAGGCACGAATTCGGCATTTGTAGCTTCTATAGGATTTCTTCTAATTTGGATATGCTATTTTGGGATCAATCTATTAGGAATCGGGTTCCATAGTTATGGTTCATTCCAATTAATATCTAATTGAATAAAATAAACTACATGAAGAATACATAAAAAAATCGTCTGATACACAATGAAATTTTGTGCGAGTTTTTGAGAACCGTTTAAATATAGGAATTATTCAAAAGGTTCTCAAAAACTTTAGATGTATTTCATTACAATTCTAATTAACCTTTCCCTTTTTTTTTTCATTGTACAACTTGTACAACGAAGAATCGTGAAAATATGAAAGTCAAAGAATTCTAAGACTTTCTTTCCAATTAATGAATTTTATTTCATTTATTATTGAATATTGAATCTAAAAAAAGAATTAGTATCTATAAAAATAATTAGATATTAGAACTTGTACCTTGTCAACCGATAACGGGAGAACGAAATCAGGATAAATACCAATTCCTATTACAGGTAAAAAGATACATATCGAAACAAAAAGTTCTCGTGGTCCAGAATCAAAAAAATTCGAGTTTGGAATATTGAATAACTTGTATCCATAGAAAATCTGACGTAACATAGATAATAAAAAAATAGGAGTTATTATCATTCCAATTGCCATTACAAAAGTAATTAACATTTTTGGCATGAAAAGATATTTTGGGCTGGTAATTATTCCAAAAAAGACTAAGAATTCTGCAACAAAACCACTCATTCCTGGCAATGCAAGAGAAGCCATCGAGAAACTACTAAACATGGTAAATATTTTTGGCATTGGGATAGATATCCCCCCCATCTCTTCGAGATAAACAAAACGTATTCTATCACAACTTGTTCCTGCTAAGAAAAAAAGTGCAGCACCAATCAATCCATGAGAGATTATTTGTAAAATGGCTCCATTAAGTCCCATGCCAGTTATAGAACCAATTCCTATAATTATGAAACCCATGTGAGATATGGAAGAATAGGCAATACGTTTTTTTAAATTGCGTTGACTGAGAGAGGTTGAAGCTGCATAAATGATTTGTATTATTCCTACTATCACCAACCAGGGAGATAATCTAGAATGAGCGTGAGCTAATAATTCCATATTGATCCGAATCAATCCATATGCTCCCATCTTTAATAAGATTCCAGCTAAAAGCATACATGTACTGTAATGTGCTTCCCCGTGGGTATCTGGTAACCATGTATGTAGGGGTATCATCGGCGATTTGACAGCATAAGCAATAAGAAAACCAAAATAGAGTATTATTTCCAATGCTGCAGGATACGATTGATTAGCTAATTTTTCTAAATCTAATGTTGGTTCATTGGAACCATATAAACCCATACCTAGAACTCCTATTAATAGAAAAATAGAACCTCCGGCAGTGCACAAAATAAACTTTGTAGCCGAGTACAGGCGTTTTTTTCCTCCCCACATGGATAAAAGTAAGTAAACAGGAATTAATTCTAATTCCCACATGATGAAAAAAAGTAAAAGGTCTCGAGAAGAAAATGATCCTATTTGGCCACTATACATTGCTAACATCAAGAAATAGAAAAATCGCGGATTTCGAGTAACTGGCCAAGCTGCTAAAGTAGCTAAAGTAGTGATAAATCCTGTCAGTAAAATGGGTCCTATGGAAAGTCCATCGGTTCCCAGTCTCCAGTGAAAATCAAAAAGATTAATCCATTGAAAATCCTCCTTCAATTGGGTTAATGGATCGTCCAATTGAAAATGATAACAAAATACATAGGTCATTAGAAGGAGCTCTAGTATACATATACATAGAGTATACCACCTATACGCCTTATTTCCCCTATGAGGGAAAAAGACAATTGAAGAACCCGCGAATATGGGCAAAACAAGAAGTATTGTTAACCAAGGAAAATAACTCGTGATAAAGACAAGATAAAATTAGACCAGAAAACCCCGTGCTCGGGAGAAGAATAATATATTTTCTTTTCTCGAGTACGGGCTTTTGTCGGTAAAGAGGAATCAAATGATTCAAGTGGAGTTTTTTGTCACATATCAATAAGAAAGACCCATGCTGCGAGTTGTTTCATGCCATAAATAAACACGGACACTCAAAAAATCCGTTGGACAAGCGGATTCACATCTTTTACAACCTACACAATCTTCGGTTCTTGGCGCAGAAGCAATTTGCTTAGCTTTACATCCGTCCCAAGGTATCATTTCCAATACATCCGTGGGACAAGCTCGAACACATTGGGTACATCCTATACATGTATCATAAATCTTTACTGAATGTGACATTGGGTCTATAAATTCCAGTTTTGAGCACAAAAGATTTTCGATCTGGTAAAAGAAAATAAGAAAATGAAATAAATCATATATTTTCTATTGTAGACACCAGACGAATCAATAATTTATCAAAATTTGAAGAATCAATAGATTTTCTAATCTGTTTATGAGAAAGGGCCAAGATACTTTGATTTCCATTTCAATAACCATGAAATATGAGTTTACGAATTCAATTCATGTTAAATTTACTATCTTTCTATATGTATATATTCATATACATATAGAAAGATAAATATAGAATAGAATAAATATAGAAAGTATATAGAAATATAATTAAGGTGATATATTATATATCAGATGAATACGTTTGTTATTAGGTTAGTGATAGAATAGGTTAGTACCTCTAAATCATAAATTTATATGAAAAAAGAGAATAAAGAAAATAAATAAGAAAATAATAATAATAAAATATTATATTCTATTTAATTCTAATTAAATTATCTTACTATTCTAATTCTATTAGATTATATATTAGAATATTCTAAAAGTCTTATGTTTTGATTTATATGTGAAAATAGAATAATTATGACTAATTATTCAGCAAATTTGATTGATTGATACGAGTTGATTTTCTGTTACGATGGATCGACGAAACAATAGCTAGTCCAATAGCTGCTTCAGCAGCCGCAATGGCTATAACAAAGATTGAGAAAATTTCTCCTTTTAATTGCCGACTATCAAATATATCGGAAAATGTGACGAGATTTATATTCACCGAATTCAGTATAAGCTCAAGACACATAAGTGCTCTAACCATGCTTCGACTTGTGATCAGTCCATAGATACCGATAGAAAATAAATAAACACTTAGAAAAAGTACATGCTCTAGCATCATTGAGAAATTCCTCATCTATCTCGATTCATTTCAATATGAACGAACAAAAATTAAACCGATTCAGTTGACTAGAATAAAAGAATTACAGAACAAAAGAAGATATTCACAGTAGATTTCAAGAAAATAGATTAAATCCATTTTCATTCTTTAATTAAAAAAAAAAGAAGTTCTTATTATATTAGATTATTGACGAGCCATAGTAATTGCACCTATCAAAGAAACTAAAAGAATTATAGAAATGAGTTCAAAAGGAAGATAAAAATCTGTGGATAAATGAATCCCAATTTGTTGAACGTTACTTATTAAGTCCTGTTCTATAATCTGATTTGATCTTGTAGTCCGAAAAATTCCGGACCATGACGTATCTGGGATAGTAGTCATTAATGAAAAAAAAATACTTGTACAAACCAGTAAAGTGATCCTATCTCCAACGGTCCACAAATAGGAATCATTGGAATATTCTGAACCGTTCATGAACATCACAGCAAATATGATTAATACATTTATGGCTCCCACATAAATAAGGAACTGCGCGGCAGCTACAAAATAGGAATTCAATGAAATATAGAATAAGGATATACAAACAAGAACCAATCCCAATGAAAAGGCAGAATCGATGGGATTGGTAAGTAATACTACTCCCAGACCTCCTAATATAAGAACTGATCCCAGAAATACTACAAGAATATCATGTATTGGTCCAGGTAAATCCATTATGAAATAAAAGATAAATAAATCAGTCGAAATATTTCATGACCTTACTAAGGGTCCAGGAAAGGAACTATTTTTTTATATGATACCTTCCTAATTGAATGAAAAAAATGAATATCATTAGATAGATAAAATAAAGTTATTTGGCTAATCCTACTTACTTTATTCCAAGCCAAATCTTAGTAATTGGTAATCGTTCTTGAACCAAGCAAGGGGTTTTTATTTTTTCATTTGATTTGTTGAATACATAACTGTTTGAATTGTGTAATCTCCAATTATTGAGATTGGTAACCGACCTAAAGAAATTTGATTATAATTCAATTCGTGACGATCATAAGTGGAAAGCTCATATTCTTCAGTCATCGATAAACAGTTTGTTGGACAATATTCGACACAGTTACCGCAAAATATACAGACACCAAAATCAATACTATAATGAAGCAATTGTTTTTTCTTAATATCTTTTTCAAATTTCCAATCAACAATGGGAAGGTCTATTGGACATACGCGAACACATACTTCACAAGCAATACATTTATCAAATTCAAAGTGGATTCGACCACGAAAACGCTCTGATGTGATTGATTTTTCATAAGGATATTGAATAGTTACAGGTAAACGGTTTGTATGGGATAAGGTAATTATGAAACTTTGTCCAATGTACCTTGCGGCTTGTATTGTTTGTTTGCCATAATTCATGAACTCAGTAACCATAGGTAACATATTTTAGATATCCATGAATAAAATTTATGTTTCTTTCTCTTGGTTGAGATAAGTTATGAATATAGAATATTCATTATTGTTTTCTCGTAATTTCTTATTTTTATTTATAGTTTATAGTGAAACAAGTTGAAAAGAAGTTGTCAATAATAGATTACCTAGAGAAATAGGTAAAAGAAATTTCCATCCAAGATTTAATAATTGATCCATTCTCATCCTAGGTAAAGTCCATCTTGTTGTGATAGGAATGAACAGAAACAAATAAGCTTTAGCTAATGTAATAAAGATACTAATTGCTATTACAAAGACTCTAAACATTTTATTTATTCCAAAAAGTTCAGTAAGAGATATGTACGGAATAGAAAAATCCCACCCACCTAAGTAAAGAACTGTTACAAATAATGACGAAACTAATAGATTTAGGTAAGAGGCAAGATAAAAGAACCCGTATTTTATACCTGAATATTCGGTTTGATAACCTGCTACTAATTCCTCCTCTGCTTCCGGTAAATCAAAAGGTAATCTTTCACATTCTGCTAGAGAAGACATTAGAAAAACTAGAAACCCTATGGGCTGACGCCACAGATTCCATCCCCCAAAACCATATTTGGACTGTGCCTCAATTATATCAACTGTACTTGAACTGTTAGATAATTATAGTCGATGATAGCATCACTGCTCCCATCGCTATTCCAAAACCGTACATGAAACCTAAGCTTCATACGGCTCCTCTATGGCCACAAAGAAATGTAAGGTAAGGACTAGTTTAGTATTATAGCTCTCCTTGGACCTTAGGTAAATACAATGTAAAGAGAAATTGGAGGTTGGAGAGTCCTCAATTCGACCAATAACATTCTGTCTGTTAGAATAAGAAAAAGCACTTCCGAATTGATCTCATCCCTTATAATGATATTATAATGAAAATAATCAAAATTTATCTTTGTTCAGCAATAACTTAAACCTTCAATCAAATACTGGTTCTATTCATAAATAGAAAGAATTGGGCATTAGTTAATGAATAATGATAAGAATTCCCATATGCATATGTATGAAGAAAGAAATATTTTCTTATTATTCCCGTTTTATTCTTTTTTATTATATTATTGTATTGCATTCTATTTGTCTTGTTCCTGTTCTTCTTTCTGAAAACTAAAAAAAAGGAAAGAAAATAAAGGATTAATTCGTTCTTGATAGTCATTTATTTAATCAGCGAATAGTAGCATACTCTAGATCGGAATCGTGGGGAAGTACTGCTTGATCATTTCTACCAACTTCAAGCCCTTATTATGATTCGTTTTATGCAAAGTTTTATGCAAAAATCCCTTTTTTTAATACCTTACATTATTTCCATTACTCATCCTTTGCGTACTTTGGTGTTCCTAACTGCCCACTTCTTTTTGATTGATCCCCAGTATAGTGAGAAATACAGTTGATCTTTTGCATCCGCTTCAAGATATGACGACTAAGAAAATAATCTCAATCTTGGGGTAAACAACTTATGTTTACTTCAATTTTCTTCTTGTACCTAGGGAATGAGATTTTTATTGTTTTACTGCAAATTGAGGAGCAGTTTTGTTTCACTCATATAACTATCTGGTTTAACTCATCGAACTGAAATGTTAAAAAAAAAAGATTTTTTTATTCTTTTATTTCATATTCATATTGAAATATTGAATTATATTTCTATTTTATTGTATTTCAATTCATTTTTTATCTTTTTTCTAGAAAAGAGATAAAAAAATTCATGTTCCAACGAATCACACGTAGAGATATTGCTAACACACATAGAGTTAATGGTATTTCATAACTAATCGATTGAGCTGTAGCTCGTAGACCACCTGAAAAGGAATACTTATTATTTGATCCATATCCTGACATAAGAAGACCGATGGGGACAATACTTGAAAAGGCAATCCATAAAAAAACACCTATACTGAGATCTGCTAAAACAAGGTGATATCCAAAAGGAATTACTAAATAACTTAGTAGAATTGATATAAAACCTATAGAAGGTCCGACCTTAAATAAACGAATATTACCTCTAGATGGAAGAAGATCCTCCTTCAAAAGTAGTTTGGTCCCATCCGCTAAAGCTTGAAGAATTCCTAAAGGGCCGGCATATTCAGGTCCAATACGTTGTTGTATTGCTGCAGATATTTTTCTTTCTAACCACACAATGACTAATACTCCCATTGTGATTCCTAAGACAAGGGTTAAAATGGGGACAAAAATCCATATGAGTCCATAGACTTCTTTTAAGGATTCTAATCTATAAAAAGAATTAATAGTTTGTACTTCTGTCGTATCAATTATCATTTCAACGATCAACTTCTCCCATAATGATATCTATACTACCTAGTATCGTCATGATATCAGCCAATTTCATTCTTTTAACTAGCTGGGGAAGAATTTGCAAATTGATGAAACCGGGTGGACGAATTTTCCATCTCCAGGGGAAAACACTATTATCTCCTATTAAATAAATTCCTAATTCTCCTTTTGGAGCCTCTACCCTTACATAAAGTTCTTGTTTTAACAATTCAAAATTGGGTGAAAGTTTTTTAGTAATAAATCTATATTCAAAATTATTCCATTCGGAATTCTTTGTCCTATGAAAACGCCGGTTTTCTAAATTCTCATAAGGTCCTCCAGGAATTCCTTCTAGAGCCTGTTGAATGATTTTTATGGATTCTTGCATTTCACCGATTCTTACTAAATAACGAGCTAATGTATCGCCTTCTTTTTGCCATTTGACTTCCCAATCAAATTTATTGTAACACTCATAGCGATCAACTTTACGAAGATCCCATTGGATTCCAGAAGCTCGTAACATTGGTCCTGATAAACCCCAATTTATTGTCTCCTCCCCACCAATAATGCCCACTCCTTCAACTCGTTCCAAAAAAATGGGATTTCGCGTAATGAGTTTTTGATACTCAACAACTTCTGTTAAAAAATAATCACAGAAATCAAAACATTTATCTATCCAGCCATAAGGTAAATCCGCAGCTACTCCTCCGATGCGGAAATAATTATGCATCATCCGCATACCTGTGGCGGCTTCAAATAGATCATATATTAATTCCCTCTCTCTTAAAATATAGAAAAAGGGAGTCTGTGCACCGATATCGGCCATAAAAGGGCCAAGCCATAACAAATGGGAGGCTATACGGCTCAGCTCCAGCATAATAACTCTGATATAACTGGCCCTTTTAGGCACTTGAACACTTTCCAATCGTTCTGGTGCATTTACTGTTATTGCTTCTGTGAACATAGTAGCTAAATAATCCCAACGTGTTACATAAGGCAAATATTGTATAATTGTTCGGTTCTCCGCTATTTTTTCCATCCCTCTGTGTAAATAGCCTAATATAGGTTCACAGTCAATAACATCTTCACCATCCAGAGTAATGATCAGCCGAAGAACACCATGCATTGATGGGTGGTGAGGGCCCATATTAACTATTATAAAATTTTTTCTTGTAACCGGTACAGTCATATTTTTTTCCTTAATTCATTATTTCATGAATTTCTTAAAATGTAAAATAGAAAAAAAAATAATAACTGAACTAATAAAAAAATAATTAAAAAAGAACAAGGATAATAATAAGAAAATAATAAGAAACTCAAAGAATAAATTCAAAATTAATTAACGAGTTTTTGGTTCCCGAATATCTAACTGATCCATTAATTTCTTATAACGCACTTTATTTTTCTTTGAAAAATAAGTCAATAATCGTTGACGTTTTCCTAGAATTATTCGTAGACCCCTTTGCGATAAAAAATCTCTTTTGTGCAATTCTAAATGTGAAGTAAGTCTCCGTATCTTACTGGTGAAATGGAATACTTGAAATTCAACAGACCCACTATTTTCTTCTTTTTCTTCTTGTGTAATAACTGAGATGAATGAATTTTTGACCATAAATTTAAATTTCTATCTTTCTTTTCTGTGAATTTTACCAATCAGGAAAAATAATAATATTTATTATGCTAGTTATTTTCATCTAGTATACATCAAAATTGGATTTCATTCATATACTCCTTTGGTTTTTTATTTATGTGGTTTATGTTTTTATGTTTTGTATATTTGGATCAAATATACAAATATACAAAACATATATGTATTCACGAAAGAGAACACTTTCTTTTTTTACTTAAAAGGATTCCACTCTTCCTAGCGAAAATTGATACACTATGAAATCAGCATCATGTATTAGAATATTACACAGTGTATATGTTTCGGCTTTCATCTACCGAATATGTTACACGATATGTAGGAAATCCACTATAAATTTTTTTCATTTTTCATTGGAATTGAATTAATTCTGAATTGTGAATACATATGTATTCTTGACATACTGAAACGACTGCTGTTATTGGTATCAAACCAATAACGATTCATACAAGCTACATCTTCTAATCGATAATTGGGCCAAAGAAAAAATTTGAATTTAATGAAATTTTTTCTATCTGTATTAATATGTTTGTCCTCATTCAAAAATCGCCCACAGTTTCTTATTTTGTTTTCATTGCAAAATCTTGGATTTCTATCCACAACATTAAAATTCTGGGAATTGAAACAAATTCGAATTCGAAATTCTCTACGACGTCTGGGAGATAGAATATTTTCAGGAACAAGTAAATCATAATGGTTTTTGTCTCCACTCAAAAATATGTTGCTGTGTCGTGCAATGGGTTTTTCAAACCCCCTTTTCTCAATATATTTTTTTTTTGTGTATTTTTTATTTGTTTGGTGCTTCTTATTATCGACCAATGAAATATCCATAGTTTGATATATAATAGATTTACCGTCCCTTCGTATAGATAGACAAATTGGTTCAATAATAAATATTCCCTTTCTTATCAATTCTGCAAGAACTAGGTCCTTTTGAATCAGCATTTCGGCTAGATCTATTTCACCTCTTTGAATCGAAGATATAGCAATTTCCTTTGGATTTATCAGTCTAAGTAGGAGACAATATACCCTGATATTTTTCATTATTTTATTATTTAAGGGATCAGCCCATCTTAGTTGAAAAAGTAAATATTTTTTCAAAAAGAAATCTAGTTCCATTTCATTCTTGTTCTTATATTGATATTGGTTTTTTTTTATTTCTAATCTTGCGTAATCTTCTTCAACATCTTTTTTATTTTTTTGTTTTAGTAGATTCCATACAAGATTTCTTTGGACCTGTTGTTCGTTTTCTTCCTGCTTGAAATTTCCTAATTCAAGATATTTTTTTTTATTAGATGATTTTTTTGGATTTACGTTAATGTTTTTACTTTTTTCATTTCTAGAAAAATGAAAAAAGAGTGATTTGATTGGGATGATCCAAGGTTGAATTTTATATACATCAAAAAGTAGCACAAATTCTGGGAAGAACCAAGTTTCTAGATTGGATATAGTATCATGATTTGATGCGGTATCATATAACCTTTCTTTATTCATTCCCATGCAATCAAAAAAGAAACTTTTTTGATTGCATGGTTTGATCTCTTGATAAATTGTAGGATAAAAAAGATCTTTTTTTTCCATTTTTTTTAAATTCTTAATTTCAGTCTTAGTATTTTTCTGAATCTTGATGCCAATATGTATATCGGTCCAGATATCAATATTATTTATAAAACAAAGATGAAGAATTCTACAATCAAAATATTTTCTATCCAAATTTATATTCCTATCATTTGTATTCCTATCAATAAGATATCCTTTTTCTATATAATCATTACTAGGTATACTTACCAATACATAAAATGATTCAAGTTTCGATGTATTGAAATGATATGGAATTTCTTGATCCCCATTTCTTTCTAATGTTGATCCAGAAATGTATAAATTAGGGAAACATATGTATTTATATGATAAAAGATCATATCTGTAATGTTTTTTCCATTTGTCTTTTTGACTCATAAATAAATTTGCTGCATAGTCATTTTTATTCATGGAATAAATAAATTGGTATTTTTTATGTAAATCCAATTGGTTTGATTCCTTATTTTGAATCATACAATGTTTATTTATTCTATTTCGAAATTCTTTAGGTACTAATCGAGACCTTTTTTTTTGAGATAAATCATATTGATAATGACCTTTTAACCAGTTTTTCCATTCGTTCATTCCATACGTATGAATTTTATTATGTCTTGATTTGGAATTAAATATTCCATGTATCATACAATAGTCTTTTAAATTATCCTTAAAAAAAGGATAGCTCCCTTCATATTGAAGTACAGGTCTCAAATGATACTTATTAAGTAATTGGTTTTGTGATATTTTGTAAAAAACATATGCTTGGGACAGGGAAGAGAAGCTCCAATAAGTATTGGAATTTTGATTGATATTCTTAGTATTATCAGTATTTGAAAACAATTTTTTTATAGTCAAAATAAAATTCATTGTATTTTGATTTGTTTCATCAATTCTTTCTTGTTCTTGATTTATTTCATTGTTGTAAATGGATTTATTAAAGATCTTTTTTGTTGATTCAAAAAAAAGTTGTGCATTGATCTTAGAAACGTTAATGGTACATAGCAAAATATCTATGTATATTTTTTCAATGAATGATTTGATAAAGTAGTGTGATTTACGCATTAATCGGATATTTTTCCTTTTTAATATTTTCCAAATATGTTTCTGTGATCCCGATCTTTTATTATCATAAATTAGTTCTTTTTTTTTCTTGTCTTTTGCGGTTCGTTCAATTTGATTCCTTATTTTGATTGTCTTATCAGAAAGATCTTTCATTCTTCTTTCTATTAGTGAATGATTTAACCAATTCATCGTTCGATTTAGAACGGATGATTCACGAAGAATCTTATTATTTCTTTTGAAATCTTTTTTGTTTTCGTTCGGTTCATATACTTTTTCTTTCCTCAATTCAAATAAGAAATTTGGATTTACTTTCTCCAGTTTTTTCATTATTAGTTTGATAACTCGAACTCTTTTGATGACTCCTTTTTTTTTTCTAACTTTTAGAAAGGGTTTTCTTTTTTTATTTAAGGATTTTAGAACTTGTAAAAATTCCTTTTTCACCTTTTTTTTTCTTTTTTGGAGTTCTTTATAAATAGGTTCAAAAAAAAAAGGTCGTTTTCGGGGAGAACCAAAGGGAAGTTCCGCTTCCATTCCCCAGACTGTTAAAAAACAAAAATTTGTTTTTTTCTCTTTTTTTTTCATTATATCTCTATGATGAGATCGTACCTTAGATTTTCTCCAAGGTTTTAGACAGAAAGGATATAGAATCTTTATCTGAATACCATCTATTAACCAATCTTGGGGAAACTCTTTTTCTGATAATTGAACACCATTATAGGTGCATTTAATATGCATTTCTCTATTCCATTCCTTAAAATCCTCGTCCCACTCGGGAACTTGGAATAATAACATACGGAAAATATTTTTGACTATTATCAATGAAGGTAATATAATGTTTTTTCTAAGAAAAGATTGGGTTACTAACATGAAGCCTCTTATTACTTGAGTAAATATAAAGGTATCCCAAGCTTCTGATATTTCTATTTGTTCATTTTTATATATTTTTTCCTCTTTCTCCTTTTCTTCTTTTGTATCTTCATTTTCAAAATAGGAAATTTTTAGTTCTGATTCTTGTTCTCTGCCCATCCAATTCCTAAAAATGAGATTCTTCATTTCGTTGATATCAAAAAACGAAAAAAAAGATGTTTTGTCTAGACGATCCAAAAAAAGTGGGGAATGTACATTTACTTGAAAGAGGTTCCAAATAACTGTTTTACGTCTTTGAGCGCGCATGGATCCTTTGATTAGATTGCGGCGAAAATCCGATTGTTTTGAGTAACGTATCAAAGACACCTCTTCCTCTTCCATTTGATCATCATTTTTATCAGTGTTACTAATATTCTGAATACTATAAATAGAAAAAAAATTGGTATTCTGATCATTATCGTTAGAAATTATCACACGTCTGGCTCTTCTTGAATGAATCGGAAAATCTTCTTCCTCCAATGCTTCTTCATTTTCTTCTTCCTCTTCTTCCAAAAAATTCTCGGTTAATTTGTATGACCATCGAGAAACCTTTTTACTGAGTTCTTCTATTCTAATTCCAACAGATTCCTTTTTCATTTTTTTTTGATCTTTTGTATGTGTTGTAATTACATCAAATACAAATTGCAAATATTTTGCTTGACTTTCTGAATCAATTCCCTTTTCTTCTGTAGAATTCAAAAATGATTGAGGGTGAATTTTTACGGAATCATTAAGAAGTAGATCATGAATCTTATTTATAAAAAAAAATTCTACTAAATCTTCTGTATCTGTATAAATATTCATGATTGCGCGTGAATAGAATTTTTTTCTCATTCCTCGATATGGTCCGTTGAAAAAAGGATCATATGCTTTTGGCAAGCATTTTTTTTTTTTTTCATCATCACATAATATAGTTCTTTTTTCAAGCATATCTAGACTAGGGGATCCCTCATTTTTTTCTATAATTTTGATTCGGCTTCTCAATTCATTGTTCAAATTGCGCTTTTTTTTTTCATTAGTATAAATCCAAGAATCATAAAGATCTTCGTCATATAGTTTTTCTATTATGTACAAAGAAATTCTTCGTTCTAGCATTTCCGAAAAAGTTGATAAACTGGGCGGATATGTAAAGGATATTTTTTGTTTCCCATCACTTGTACATGTAAAAAAAAAAAATTGTGACATTTCATTGCGTAAAGCATTTTCTAATTTATAATTTTTTATATATCGTAATGGACGATTCCATCGTTTATAATCGAAAAGAAAAGAAACAAAAGTTTTTTCAACCCACAACATTATTTTCTTTTTCTCTTCTTTCAGTCTTCCCAATTCCCAATTTTCTTGATGGGTCTCCAGATCAGAATCTTCGTAAACTGGGCTATCTTGATAGCGTGCCTCTTTCAAGTGAAATTCATCCTTTGTTTTTTCCTTTCCATTCACTCGGATCTCTTCCGTTTCATCTATTTTGTCCAGATCCTCCTTTTCTTCCGAACAAAGGTTTTCTTCGGTGGATCCCTCTTGTTCCTGTTTAGTCTCCTTCATTTCGTAAGTTGTTTCTACATCGCTTTCTTCCGTTTCTGAGGTTTCTTTCTCTTTCAGTTTCTTAGTGACAATAGGCGACGGCATTCTGCCTAAATAGTAAACACAGGTGATAAATAAGAGAATACTAAAGATTCGAGCCATAGAATTTCTCAATTCTGACACAAGATACTTATTAGATCGAATAGAATGATTTTGCCGTATCCAGAATAATACCAATCCAACCCATTTCATGAATAAAATGTGACCAATTAACCAACCAACAAAACTACTTGTTAAAAATAAAATCTTGTTGTTGCATCGAAACATATAAATGTTGACTAATCTGGCTAACGTGGAACTTGGTAAAATGAAATGGTTGAATAATTGAAAAATTAGATTATTCAGGAATACACATTGAATGCTTAGATTACGCATTGAATTTCTGGTAGTAGATCCATAATCAAAAAAGTTTTTATGATTGTTCCAGAAGAAATGAAACAAAAGATACGGTAGAACTAGGACAGTTATTGTATGAGGTCTACCCAATGCTAGATGCAGAGGCGCATAATAGATCGATATGAACATCATGAGCTGTCCCGCAAGAAAACCAGTTGTTGCTGATACCTCCTTCTCGGTTCCTTCTTCCATAACCCGAGCTCGGAGAAGGAA